CACGATGATTTAACGAATTATCTTGTTGAGACCCTATTAATCGATTAAAACCTCAGATTCATACTAGAACCACGATGATTTAGCCCCAAGGTAAATTCAAAGGTTTTCTGAGTAAAAACCATTTGATCATCACTTATTCAATGAGTAGATAATGAGTCTAAAGAAAGAAAAATCGTTTGATTTAGGATAGGAAATACCTATCTGAAATTGTTTTTTTTGAGTCCGGTTGCGAGGTCTAAATAATAGGTATGAATCATAGTTCAAATATTTCTTTTCTTGATCTATTCTATCTATTCCGTGTTCCAGATATTCAAATAAATACCCGACGGGGTAGAATCATCTTGATAGAGATGACAGGACCATTCTCTGTATTATCAATAGGATCAATTATAACAAGTCACACACTCATATTCCGGAAATACCGAAACAAAGAAATTCCACAGTCGAACTACCAGAACGGTCTATAAATCCGAGTTTTAAGTCATTTTTTTTTATTGAAAAACTAAGGCTTCATAGTTCTTATGAACCTAACTCATTGAAATTCCATCCAGTAAAACGGAAGAATTATAAATTTCCAAAATAATAGATAGGAATATCGCAAATAGAGCCATTGCGACTCCCATAAGTGGTGTAGTCCCCCAGCCCGGAGCTACTTTACCATATTCCGAATTCAATGGTTTCAATAAATTCCCTACGGTAGTTTGTCTTGGCCTAGATCTAGAACTACCCTCAACGGTTTGTGTAGCCATAAATCCTATTTAATCATTGGTTGAGATCTGTTGACTTTGTATACCATTCCGTTGTAGTTGTAAATAAACTATCTTATCGTAGATCCGTTGTGATCTTGAAATTATCTAAAAATGGAAACAGCAACCCTAGTCGCCATCTTCATATCTGGTTTACTTGTAAGCTTTACGGGGTACGCCTTATATACCGCTTTTGGGCAACCCTCTCAACAATTAAGAGATCCATTCGAAGAACACGGGGACTAGACTAGTTGAAGTAATGAGCCGCCCGATATGGGAGGCTCATTACTTCAGTTGATATAATGAAAAATCATTTCATTTTTTAGTCGGAACCTTAGGTGGTTCTCGAAAAAAGATAGCGAAAAAAATTATCCCTAAAGTCGAGACTAAAAGGAAGGTATAAACCAATGCTTCCATAGATTCGATCGTGGTTTACAATTATAGCTTTCACACCTATTCGTTTGAGTGAGGTCGTTTACCATACCATATAAAAAAGGGAAAGAATCAAAGAAAAGAAGGTGATTCAAGTCAATATTTCTCGAGTACCCTATTCAATAAAAAAAAAATAGAAGCGAAAGATACCAGAGCAATCCTGTATCAAACTGCTTGTCTCCTTGTAGTTGGGTCTCCAAGTTTTTGGAATGCTCCAAATTCCACTTGAGCATCCAAATCTGGATCAATACCAGCAAAAACATCTCTGAACAAGGTTCTAGCGCCATGCCAAATGTGTCCGAAAAAGAAGAGCAAAGCAAACGAAGCATGCCCAAAAGTGAACCAACCCCTTGGACTACTACGAAAAACACCATCGGATTTCAAAGTAGCCCGGTCTAATTCAAAAATTTCACCTAATTGTGCACGTCTAGCATATTTTTTTACAGTAGCAGGATCACTATAACTGACTCCATTGAGTTCGCCACCATAGAACTCAACAGTTACACCTACTTGTTCAACACTATACTTTGATTCTGCCCTTCGAAAAGGAACATCTGCCCTCACAATTCCGTCTCCATCTACCAAAACTACCGGGAATGTTTCAAAAAAAGTAGGCATACGACGTACAAAAAGCTCGCGCCCTTCTTTATCTCTAAAGACGGGGTGGCCTAACCATCCAACAGCTATTCCATCCCCACTGTCCATTGAACCCGCTCTGAATAATCCCCCTTTTGCCGGATTATTGCCAATGTAATCATAAAAAGCTAATTTTTCGGGAATTTTAGACCAAGCTTCCGATAAACTCAGATTTTCGGCTAGTCCGGCACCAACTCTTCGATATATTTCTTGCTGGAAGTATCCCTGATCCCACTGATAACGAGTGGGACCAAATAACTCGATTGGGGTAGTTGCTGAACCATACCACATAGTTCCAGCAACAACAAAAGCTGCAAAAAAAACAGCAGCGATACTACTAGAAAGTACAGTTTCAATATTGCCCATACGTAATCCTTTGTATAGACGTTGAGGCGGACGGACACTAAGATGGAATAGGCCCGCTAATATGCCCAGTGTACCCGCTGCAATATGATGAGAAGCGATTCCTCCCGGAATAAAAGGATCAAAACCTTCCGCGCCCCACGCTGGGCTTACAGATTGTACTTTTCCAGTTAGTCCATAAGGATCGGACACCCATATTCCAGGACCATATAAACCTGTTACATGAAATGCGCCAAAGCCAAAGCAAGCCACCCCTGAGAGAAATAAATGAATTCCAAAGATCTTGGGCAAATCCAAAGAGGGTTTTCCCGTACGTTCATCACAGAATATTTCTAGGTCCCAATACACCCAATGCCATATGGCCGCCAAAAAGCACAAGCCAGAAAACACAATATGTGCACCTGCTACGCCTTCATAACTCCAAATACCTGAATTCGTTACAGTTCCTCCTGAAATACTCCAACCACCCCACGAATTGGTTATTCCTAAACGAGTCATGAAGGGTAGAACGAACATACCTTGTCTCCACATTGGATCAAGAACGGGGTCAGAGGGATCAAAAACCGCTAATTCGTATAGAGCCATAGAACCGGCCCAACCAGAAACTAGAGCCGTATGCATTATATGGACAGAAAGCAATCGACCGGGATCATTCAATACGACAGTATGAACACGATACCAAGGCAAACCCATGGAAATACCCCTTTATCAAAGAAAAATAGACACTATGTAACTTTATCGCATTGGAATATACTATGTACTTTTGAGCGGATTCTGTATGAGAAAAGGTTACTATTTATTCTATTCCGTTTAAAATAACGGAAGAATTCTGTTCGTAAGAACAAAGAGAAGCAGATCTATTCTATACCCGATAAGTACCAATACGCAATGGGAGCATCGGTCCCATTTTGTGGGAACGAATGGATGGATACTTGTTTATTATTAGAACGATTGATCCCTTCATTAAAATTTGTATTTATTCATTCTCTCTTTCTCTAAAAACCTTCCCATTTATGTATAAACTAGTAGAATAAACAGAAAAAAATGCATTAAGATATAAACTAGTAGAATAAACAGAAAAAAATGATGAAGACAATAAACTCATTCTTACGTTTCCATATTAAAGTGAAGTATAGTACTTAATTTTTTTCTTTAATTTAATGCCCATTGGTGTTCCAAAAGTACCTTTTCGGAGTCCTGGAGAGGAAGATGCAGTTTGGGTTGACGTATAGTGCGACTTGTCAGACATATTGGGTCATATGGGATTTACCCGTTTTCTCCCCCGATCGAGATATCCTCTGTTTCGCCCAAGAAATATTGTATTGATTGGTTCTTCAATCATTCGGAGCGTGAAGTGAAATTGGATCAATTTCTATTGAGGATCAATATTATCAATTAGAAGAATTTATGGTTGACTTGGACTAAAAAAATAAAATATCCAGGCTCCGTTCAGAAAATACCAAACAAATTGGTAATAGTAATATATGTACAATTACCGCTTGTAGCATAGACGATTCGTAATATATGTACAATTACCGCTTGTAGCATAGACGATTCGTAATATTTAATTCAATTATAGGAGTGATCTCAAACTGACATGCCAACCAATATGATGAATACATCGAATAGTTTGGGAGAGGCATAAAACGAATTTTAAAAGTCGTAGCAAAAAGAAATGGTACTGAGATTATTTGTCCTATATGTGCAAATAGAATTCGGATAGATCTTTCCCCGGAGTAGAACATGAACCTAAAAGAATTGAAAGGACCCATTCAGGAACAAGAAAATGACATCGTGATTTGAATCTCGACGAAACAATACATCAATGAAAGGTTAATACAAAAAATGAAGTTCAGTAAATTCTTTTTTTTTTTTAGGGATATGGAAGGGAGCCAAAACTTATGTTTTTTTTTTTTTAAAAATAGAAGAAAAACCCCTTTATTTTCATTAGAAAAACGGAAATCTGTTACAAAAAAAAGAGATAGGATTGGAATCGACACATTGATTCTTTTTTCACCATTTTTTTGAACCGTATGCATCCAAAGATGCGCGTACGGTTCAAAGGGGATACAATTTTGTCCTAATCAACCGACTTTATCGAGAAAGATTACTTTTTTTAGGCCAAGAAGTTGATAGTGAGATCTCAAATCAACTTGTTGGTCTCATGGTATATCTCAGTATAGAAGATGATACTAGGGATCTTTATTTGTTTATAAACTCTCCCGGCGGATGGGTAATACCAGGAATAGCCATTTATGATACTATGCAATTTGTTTCGCCCGATGTGCATACAATTTGCATGGGATTAGCCGCTTCAATGGGATCTTTCATTCTGGTCGGAGGAGAAATTACCAAACGTCTAGCATTCCCTCACGCTTGGCGCCAATGAGTTTTTATTTGAAAAAAAAAAAGAAGAAGACTATGCCTTCGCCATATCGAATGTGAATAATATGAAAAATAGGTAATAATAGCATGGCACTTCGAGTTCGATATGAACAAACTAGTATTGTTTTTCCTAACATGAGATTTTGTATCGAGATAGTAGTATGAAACAAAGGTTATTCCGATTTGATCTTATGTGTCAGGAGTACATTTCAGCGTCACAAACCATTTTTCTTCCACACCAGAAGTCTCTTTATCTTTATGATAGTTACGTTACAAAGAGACGAGATAAATATAGAAAGCAACAGAACCATCATAGTATTTTTTGACTCCTACAATACGAAAGGAAGGGTGGTAAATGGATCATTCAACGATCTGGATCGGATGGATTCTATTTTTTTCTTCGATAGAATAGAAATTGAAGAGAAGGGAGGAAGAAATGCCATTGCAGAGCCGTATGCAATGCACAAAAGATGCCTGTACGGCTGTTCCATTCTATTTGTTTTTTTTTTTTCTTCTTGTTTTTTTATCCCTTACTTTAGCCCAATCCTGCAAGATAGAAGAACCGTTCATGCATGATGTTATATCAATATTATCAGGGTCATGATTCACCAACCTGCTAGTTCTTTTTATGAGGCACAAGCAGGGGAATTTATCCTGGAAGCGGAAGAACTACTGAAACTTCGCGAAACCCTCACAAAGGTTTATGTACAAAGAACGGGCAACCCTTTATGGGTTATATCCGAAGACATGGAAAGGGATGTTTTTATGTCAGCAACAGAAGCCCAAGCTCATGGTATTGTTGATCTTGTAGCGGTCGAAAATGAAAATACTGGAGATTTCGTGTAAATACATGATTCCGTTTCAAATCAGAATTCGAATTTTTCGTGATTTGATATTGAATAGAAATAATTCATAATCATCAATCATCAGGTTAAGATCGATCTAAACCAACCTATTTTATTATATATATGTATGATACTATTGGAGATTTCGTGTAAATACATGATTCCGTTTCAAATCAGAATTCGAATTTTTCGTGATTTGATATTGAATAGAAATAATTCATAATCATCAATCATCAGGTTAAGATCGATCTAAACCAACCTATTTTATTATATATATGTATGATATGCCGACAATTAAACAACTTATTAGAAACACAAGACAGCCAATAAGAAAAATCACGAAATCCCCCGCACTTCGAGGATGTCCTCAGCGTCGGGGAACATGTACTAGGGTGTATGTGCGACTCGTTTAGATCATGAGTTCGAACAAACGAAACCATTTTTCCAGTACCAATCACCAATAGGATAGATAGAGTGGAAAAAGCCATTTTTACTATCTAAAAATGAGGATGAGGATCTATCATATACCTATATTTTTTGTGTATGAAATTTATGGTTTCCATTGGTGCAAATCCAATCACCTCAATTTGAGATGAAAAGCAATTCCCCATTGGTAGCAAATAGTTATCCATTAAGCGGAGGAAATAGTACTACAAGAAGCAAAAAGGTTATGCTCCCTTTCTTGAAAGAACGGACTAACAAGGTCAGCTACCTAGCCAACTTTCATAATTAAATGCCGTCACTGTATGGATAGCCTTTTTTGTGAAAAGATCTATTACTGTATAATTGATTGGTAGAGCCAAAGAGAGTGAACTATACAAGTTTACAATAACATTTGATTAAATGAAAGAAGAGGCTCCGGTGTATAGAGAGGACCTCACCGTTTATGAAATAACCATAGAAACGATGGAACCCACTATTTTTTGCTTTTATTTAATATCGTTAGAATTTCTTATTTCTAGGTATTTTACCTGGAAGGATTCCAAATAGTGGTTGGGAAGGTCATAGTAGCAAAAGCCATTGGAATTTATATTTTATATATCGGAATAATCCGTTTTGTTATTAATCAACCGGGGGATAAAAGGATGACTGAAAGAAGAGAAATCAATTAGTTATTCATTCATTAAAGTGTAATTTGATTCAATGACCAGAGTTAGACGAGGATATATAGCTCGGAGACGTCGAACAAAAATTCGTTTATTTGCATCAACCTTTATAGGGGCGCATTCAAGACTTACTCGAACCATTACTCAACAGAAAATGAGAGCTTTGGTTTCCTCTCATCGAGATAGGGGCAGGCAAAAGAGGGACTTTCGTCGTTTGTGGATCGCTCGGATAAATGCAGCGGCTCGTGAGAAAGGGGTATTCTATAGTTATAGTAGATTAATACACAATCTGTACAAGAAGCAATTACTTCTTAATCGTAAAATACTTGCGCAAATAGCTATATCAAATAAAAATTGTCTTTACATGATTTCCAATAAAATTATGAAATAAAAGACATTCTAAAGTCATATATAGGAATGATTGAAACCGAATTGCATTCCCCGGAGAATGGACTCCGGGAAGATAGAATAAAAAAAATTCAGATAAGATAAGTAGTAAAAATGAACGAACATCTTTCAAAAAAAAAAAAAAAGATTTATTCTTTCCCTATTTGTTGTTTCTTATAACACAACAATCAAATCTGGATTTGAGGCTTTTCGAACAAAACATCAATCTGAGCTTGAATTCCGATTGAAGTTTTGAATCAATGGAAGAGTATATCTATTTGTTTCTGGTTCTAGGACCGGTAGTTCTAGGGATTGACTCGGCTCTCTCAAACTGTTTTTCATTATTAAGAAAAGGTAACAAAGATAAAATACGAGCTTGTTTTATAGCAATAGTAATTAATCGTTGTTGTTTCAAGGTCAATCTATTCACCCGTCTAGATAATATTTTTCCTTGTTCACTAATAAATCGACTAATTAAACTCATGTTTCTATAATCAATTCGATCCCCCGATTCAATTGGGGGAAAACGCCTACGAAAAGATCGCTTGGATTTACGAAAAGGTTGCTTGGATTTATCCATGGTTTATTCCTTATCTCTAAAATTCTATTTCTTTATTTTCTTTATCCACATTTCTCTTATCAAAACCATTATAAAATTTATTCACCAAATATTCACTATAGAATTCATTTTCATATATATGTTTATGTTAAGATATGTTAAGTTCTTCCTTTTCCTGCCCCCTTGAAAGATCAAACACACGTTCGATTTATTTCTTTATTTCCCCATGAATCCTATGCTTGTGACAATATCGACAAAATTTTCTCAAGTCTAATCGACTGGGTGTATTGTGCCGATTCTTTTGAGTAATATATCTAGAAATGCCTGGCGATTCTTTATTGACACCATTTTGGACACAACTGGTACATTCCAAAATAACTCTAACTCGGATATCTTTACCCTTAGCCATGAACCCCCTTTGTATTTTTGTTTGATCAACTTAACTCTTCTGTTTTCGACCCGAACCTAAGAAGACGAAAAGAACAAAAAAGAAAAAAAATCAATATCAATAGAAGTTACTAATTAGAAATTCCATTTATAAATATTTTGTTGTAATTCTAATTAATATTAATAGAATATTATTAATAATATTAATATAATATTAATAACTAATAATCTAGAAAAAAGGGAATGACAAAGCATCCGGGAATAAACGATTAATTTCTATCAATAGACCCGCTAAAGACCCAAACCATAGAGTAGTTAGCACAGGCGCTGTGGAAAGATATGTTTTTATATCTCGCATTGAAAATCCTCCTTATTTATTGTAATACATATATGGTCAGATGCTGTAGTTCAAGATCATTTGTATTTTTTTGTACGGAATTACTAACAAAAATGGATATGTACATATGTACAATGAACAGTAGATAAGATTTTCCTACCCCTGTCCCTAAAAAAGAAAAAGAGACCCTCTTCTTCCTAAGCAAAATAGTCATCTTTTTTATACGTTAGGTTTCAGATGTATATAATTCTTTTATTATATGAAACCAAAAAGAAGAAATGACAAGAAAATTGTATATGGATCGAGGAAAAAATAACGATGTGGAAAACAAGACATGGATTTTGTACAATGACACTGTACAAAAATTTTGTAAAAGGGATGTAGCGCAGCTTGGTAGCGCGTTTGTTTTGGGTACAAAATGTCACGGGTTCAAATCCTGTCATCCCTACCTATTACTTTTCCTATGGGTGGTAACGAGGGATTAATTGACTGGGATCTGAGTGAGATCAATATCTTTCATTTTTGCATACCAATGTATACAAGACGCATTGGGGGTACAAAAATGAGAAAATCCTTTTCTTTACAATCGTATCTCCTGTCATAAAAAAGCGCTCTTAGTTCAGTTCGGTAGAACGCGGGTCTCCAAAACCCGATGTCGTAGGTTCAAATCCTACAGAGCGTGATTCCGTTTATGTTATTTCGAATCACAATAAAAAAAACTTAACAAAACACAGTTGAATTGCAACTTGAATTTGACCTCCTGCAAGGAGGAGGTCAATCAAAAAAAAATGTTATTCAATCAAAGGTCCAACTGATCACCGCGTCTGTATTGTAAATATGCAGTTACAAATAATCCTGCTAAAGTAATAGGAATTAGACCTAAGACGATTCCAAATAGAAGAACTTCAATCATTTCGATTTGTTTGAGGAGATAAAAAGAAAGGTAAGATCTATCCCTAAATATTAATCTGAAAAATCCATGAATCTCAATGACCAAGAGTTACCAATATGACCAAGAATTCACAATTGACACGGGAAAGGACCGTAGAATACCTGAAGGAGAGATTTTTATGAATTTGTTCATTCAATTCATTTCAAATAAGTCGTATCTTGTTCAAACCAATCAATAGAGCTGGGGTTATAGTTGAAGCAGCCAATAGAAAACCGAAATAACTCGTTATAGTAAGCATGAAAGAGCTAAATTAGATATCTTCTTTTGATACATATGTTGATAAAACACTTACCTAAGTTTCCATTTTTTAATTTTATACTTACTTTAAACCATTGGATTCAGTAATAGGTTGAGTAATTGTCCATAATATCTCAAATCAGAAGAAAAAAAGGATCCAGGGGTTAAACAAAATATAAAATTAAAAAATGGAAACTTAGGTAAGTGTTTTATCAACATAGTAGATAGTATTGGATTCAGTAATAGGTTGAGTAAAACTCCATAATATCTCAAATCAGAAGAAAAAAAGGATCCAGGGGTTTATCGAAAAACCTTTATTTTCATTTTTTATTTCGAGTCCAACTCGATTCGAAGAAAAGCAACTTCCCTTATCCTTTTAGGTTCTATTCCATATTCTGTTTTTCCATATCAAGAAGTTCCATCTTGTAGTTCGGTCAAGAACAAGAAAGAACCCTTGTTTTGGATCTAATGTAACAATGGTTGCATTGCAAATATTGATTGTTCCAACTATGTTCTGTTTCTTTCATCAAATACTATCTACTCTAATCAATCTATTTCTATTATAGTATAGTAATAGTATATTTTTTGTACGACCTCGATGAAAGCAATGTTTCACTGATCAATACAA